ATAGAAAAAAAAAGAATCTTTTATTTTCTTTTAAAAAAGCATAAATCTTTTCTTTTGAAGTAATCAAACCCTTCCAATTGGAATACTCATTCAAAAAAAATCGTAATAAGTGCAAAAATGCAATATCCTTGATCGAACTTTGAACATTGTGAACCAAAATTTCAAAATTAATAGGATAGGGTATGACTAGATTGACTACATAGTCTAAATGTGAAAAGTGATCCTCTAAAAAAGGAAATATAGAATGAATAGATCGTAATTGATTATATTTGAGTATCCCTTTTTTTGTTGGGAAAGATACTAAACGTTGAGAAAATGGAATTTCTGCAATAATTGGAAAACTTTCTAATATCATTTGAGAATAGAAACAAAAATAAAAATAATCTTTATACTGAATGAATGGGGTATTCTGAAACTGATTATTTAAATGCCCTAAATAACCCGTTTGATAGATTTGAATAAGGAAACGTTTCAAAAGTACTGAGCTAAACTTTTTGTCACAACCAAAAATAGGCATTCCTACAGATTCATAAAAAAAGGAACAATTAGTTAAACAATAATCATGAGCAAATACATAAACATACTCTTGAAAAATAAGTGGATATAAAAAGTATTGTTGATAAGATTTATCTTTTTCTAGATATCCTTGTAACTTTTTCATTTTGATTTGAACCAGAGAAAAAGTAAAAAAAAATGATGTTCTTGGTTTATAAAATAATACATAATGCAATACGGTTAGAAAAGAATGGGGATATTGAATAATAAATAAATAGAGTAGATAAATTCCATTTAACAACCCCAAAATAAACGGAGAGTCACATTAGTAGATATTCAGATTATTTATATTTTTTTAGTCTAATCTTAATCCCGTTGGGATTATATTCATTTGAATATAAATCACAAAAGGTAAAAACTCCTTTATTTTGACAAACCGATTGCTCTTTTGATTTTGGCTCTTTATCAATATACCGTTTTTTCTACACATATGTTTCCAATCCATAATCAAGAATAATTAGGATTTATTTAAAGAAAATGATAATAAATACAAAGTGAAATTAAAACAATTTCTTTTCTTTTTTACCATAATAGGTGCTAATATATTTTTAACGTATAATTAGATCGAATAATCATTTCATGTTCAATTCATTCCAATTGAACAAAAACAAAATAAGCTCGTTACTTTTTATTTTCTTAAATTGGAGCCATAATAAGCTCTATCCATTTATTCACTAGACTACACTTAAAATCAGAATCCTTTTTCTTTTATTTTTTCTAATTTATAGAAGCTACAAAACCTTTTGTAACTCCAACACTTAGCAACTAAACATGTAAAATAAAAGGAAATCCATTGATTTTATCACGACATGCTATTTTTTCCATTCATTACCTTTGAGGATCAGTCGTAGTCTTATAGACTCTACCAATAGTCTGGACGAATTCTTTTTCATCTAAATGTGTAAAAAAACATAGTCGCACTTAAAAGCCGAGTACTCTACCATTGAGTTAGCAACCCAGATAATTTAATAAATAAAAATGATCGAATAAAATGGAATTATAACAGAACGAATAAAAATAAATAATTGGTGAAGTGAAAGAACTACTATTATTATTTTAGTGAACATGAAATCAAATAATAATTTCTTCTTTTTATAAAAGTCAATGCCATCAAAAAATCTCTCATTTTAAAGTGAAAGATAAGATGAATTGCAAAAAAAGGATAATAAATAATGATTCATTAACATAAACCATGAATAAATATATGGATTTATATTCCACCGAGTGTAGATAAAAAAATCTATTAATACTTGACCAAATTATAGTTTTTAAATAAACCATTGTCAATAGAAAAACACTAATGAGAAAACCAATGGATTAAGTAAATAATAAGTTATATTGAATTGACACAAAAATACAAAAGAGAATACATTATGAAATGTAAAAAGAAGCAGAACAAGTCAATTTCCAATCAATACAATAAATATAAATTATATAATAAACATTTTTGTAGTTGAGGAATTTCTATACCAAAGAGAAAAATATGAAAAGAAAAGGGTGTATAAATAATTCCATACCATAATCTGAATTATTAAAAATTAGTAAACTTTACTACTTTACTTAGTATTTGATTTCTCAACCAATTCAAAGTCGTTTTGAGTTGTTTTCTCTTTCAGCAATTCTGCCTTTCGTAAAATGTGAGAAACGGTTTCTGTAGGTTTAGCACCCCTTTTAAGAAAATTCAAAATCACAGGAATGTTTAAATAAGTCTCATTATTGATTGGATCGTAGAAACCTACTCTTTGAAGATTTCTTCCTTCTCTTCTAGATCGAGCATCAATTGCAACGATTCGATAGACGGCTCATTGGGATAGATATAAATAAACCCCCCTTGGAAACGTATAAGAGGTTTTCTCCTCATACGGCTCAAGAAAAACGGATTTTCATTTCTGTATATAATTGAAATATAAAATCAATATCAAACTAGGATTTTATTTTGCCCCTTTTCTTACTATTTACAGAAAAACCCATATTCATACTTATGACTCAAGTTAGCTTGAATTCTTTTTTAAAGAATCAAAAGATTGGTAAATTGTTTGAGGCATCTCTAAACTCTTTTGCTTTTATTTGTCCTATCTCAAGCACATTTCTTTTTATCGCCCTAAAAGTAACAATGGAATTGTTAAGAAAATTCAAAAAGGTTTTTCCTTGTTATGAAATATTGTTGATTTACTTTGTGAAATCATTGGGTTTAGACATTCCTTCGAGGATTTTTCCTTTCAAAAAGCTAGCAACATACCTTTTGTATTTATTTGTTTTTTTATCTAAATATCTAATCTAAATAAGATATCAAATCTGATAACCCTCTTATGTTATATATTTTTAAACCTTACTCTAATTCTATAGAAAAGATAGAAAGGGATACTTACAAAGTTGGCCTAACTTATTAATTTTAACTAACCATAGATTCTTTCCCTTACTAAAACCCTTCTTCTCGAGCTTCACTATATATTATTTACTTTCAACCCCAGTAAAAACAAGGTTACTTGAAGAATAAAATGTCGAGCCAAGAGCATCTTAATTAATATGTAAAATGGCGGATATACAAATCCACAGACAATTAGTTCCTTCAAGTCGCACGTTGCTTTCTACCACATCGTTTCAAGCGAAGTTTTACCATAACATTATTCTCCAATTTAATTGCAAGTTTCTATCGATATCGATATATATATATTAAATTAGTTATATATAATATAATTAGTTCATATCGATGAAATAATGAATAGTCATTGGTTCAATTAGTAGATTCATAAATTAGGTATAAAAATAAATAAGAAATTCCATTTATTAATTTTATTTAAGATTAAAAAAGAAAGTAAAAAAGATCCATTTCTCCGACATTGAGAATTGAATGAGATTTTCAATAAATTGAAACTTAATATTAATATATTTATATTTTATTAATATTATTTTATTTATAAGAAGAAACAAATTGTTAAAAAATTTGTATTTCATGTATTAAGAGAGAAGAATCTCTTCTTTTGTTTGATCATAAAGAAAAAGAATCTGGGACGGAAGGATTCGAACCTCCGAATAACGGGACCAAAACCCGCTGCCTTACCACTTGGCCACGCCCCATTGAAACGTTTCTTGAACACAAAGAAACTTTAATGGCTCTCTTGATTATTCGTCAACTTATTAACCACAGCAAAAATATGTGTTTATTGCTAACATTATACACAGACAGATAATATAGAATCAAAAAAGGTAATTGATCATTACATGGAATTCCATTAAGATAATGTATAATGTATGCAAATAGAAACCCTTGCAATTTTTTGCATTTCCCTTTTTTCTTATCATTAAAATACTCTTTTCTAATTGAATTTCAAAGAACAAAATCTTTTTTATGCTTAATCTGTTTAGTTTAATTTGGATCTGTTTTCATTCTGTCATTTATCAAAATATTTTTTTCTTTGCTAAATTACCCGAAGCTTATGCCATTTTCAACCCAATCGTTGATATTATGCCTGTCATACCTCTATTTTTTTTTCTATTAGCCTTTGTTTGGCAAGCTGCTGTAAGTTTTCGCTAATTCTATAGTTATAAATGTATAATGTGTTATAAATGTATAATGTATTTGCTTATCAAATGACAAAAAAGAATAGATTATTAATAAGATAAAAAGTCCTTTATGAAAAACCCTCTATTTTAAAATGGAAAAGAAATAGATATATATATTGAAAAAAAACCAAATCAAAAGAAAAGCCTAAAACGGTATATGTAAAAAATGGTTAAATAAAAAAGAAGTGATCTATTTTCTTTTTCAAAAAAAAATCTTGGAGATTTTAATTGTATAATGCTTACTCTCAAACTTTTTGTTTACACAATAGTAATCTTTTTCGTTTCTCTCTTCATCTTTGGATTCTTATCTAATGATCCAGGACGTAATCCTGGTCGCGAAGAATAAAAATAAATAATTTGTGGCTTTTTTAACAAATTTGTATAGTATATTTAATAAACTAAGCAAAAAGAATCCAATTATTTCCAAATCATTATTTCCAGTAAAAAAAATAATCAAGGAAGAACGGAAAGAGAGGGATTCGAACCCTCGGTAAACAAAAGTCTACATAGCAGTTCCAATGCTACGCCTTGAACCACTCAGCCACCTCTCCTAATATGAAATGAAAACTTTTTCCTTAATATCGATTGCAATTCAAATAGCAACATATATAAACATAAATGATCAAATTGATCCCTTTTCCATTGATTCACTTTTTTAAAATGAATATACAATTATTTCTTTTTTTTGCATGGTTGGGTATACGTCTTTTCTTAACACTTGTGATTAATCTAATTGTTAATATTATAGGTAACACACTCATCTTGATTTTATATATTTATGTATATGTATTACATAAATGGAAAATAATCTAATTCATGAATATTCATTCATATCATATTATTAATGAAATAATATTACAAGTAATATTATTATTTATAATATTTTTTCTTTTATATTTATATATATATTGTATATATATATATGTATTAAATATTGTATTAGTATAATACAATAGTGCAGAAAAGAAAATGTGGAATGTATATTTATTACTCCTTTTTAGTTTTAGAAGTTTAGTAGATCTTTTTGAATCTTTTTATTTTAGTTTTTTTATTTTATTATTTTACTTTTCATTATGTTAATTTAGAATTTAAAAGCTAAATTAGCATAATGGAAATTAGTTATATTTTTTATATATGTATCTTTATATTTTCTCTTTCCTATTTTATCTTCTTTTTTCTTTGTATTTTTATTACTATTTATTTTTATTATATAAATTTCTATTAAGATCATTTTTTTTATAACCCTTTATTTGTTCGACAAAAAAGAGAGTCATATGCAATAATATAAAATAAGGAATCCATAAGTAGCGGGTATAGTTTAGTGGTAAAAGTGTGATTCGTTCTATAAAATAAAGAGTTAAGGGGTCTTTTACTACTCCAATAAACACTTTATTTCTTAAAAGGATTTGATCCTTTTTCTCAAAATGATATAAAGCATATTTGAGAAATAACATCCATTTTCGAGATTTCCATATAAAAACTGATATTATCAAGTAACTCTATTTATATAAAATAGATCAAAATTTGAATTATCATTATGGAGTCATGAAGCATAATTTTAAGATTATCTACTACAATTACATAGGTATGAGTAAAGTATCTATGGGTAAATAGTTTATTTCCAATCGTAACTAAATCTCCGATTTTTTGTATTATAAAAATGGAAACAAAATAGCTAAAAAGATGGTTTTGGTTTGCTAAAGCTATCAAATCAACAACATATTATTTTTGCTCGGTGGAAACAAGAAACTTTTCCTCACGATCCTATAAGGAATAGAAATAGGGAACGAAGTAATTAGATTAAATAGGATAGGATCCCTATCCTCTCAAATCTAAAAGGATCATCTAAAAAGCAGTTACCCTTGAATGTAATGTATTCTATTTCATATTCAAAAAAAATAGCTGACATAGATGTTATGGATAAAATGGATTACTCCGTGGAATCTTTTTTCTTCCATAAAGGAGCCAAATGACACCAAAATGTCATGTTTGGTTCTGAATTAGAGACGTTTATTATGATTAACTAACGTCGACTATAACCCCTAGCCTTCCAAGCTAACGATGCGGGTTCGATTCCCGCTACCCGCTCCACTTAGTCCACTTATTATTGTTTTACATACTCTGTCTCAACCATTTTATTATGGATTGGTTTCTTCTTCAATAAACCCTTTTTTGTACGTAATTCTTTGTGTTGTTATGTGAATAATAACAGGATATTAACGAATCCAATATAGAATCCGAATGAAATGAAAAGCGTCCATTGTCTAATGGATAGGACAGAGGTCTTCTAAACCTCTGGTATAGGTTCAAATCCTATTGGACGCAAATTTTTTCCATCTATACTTTAATTAAATAAAATAACTATACTAAAAAAAGGGAAATCCACTACAAACGATTTTTCATTGATTAATATCATAGTAATATAAGAAAAGAATAAATATAAATAAATTTAGGATTGTTCCTTAATGTCCGGAAGGAAAAACAGTTCCATCTTTTCTTGAATCGCTTCCTTCAAAATAGTTTCGGCTTGATCGGTAAATATCTTGCTAGAAGATATCATTTCTTGGAATTGGGGTTTCTTCTCTCGTAAGTAGGCACGCAATTGAATAAGAAATTGTTTGACCTGCCCAATCTCTAACGAATCAAGATATCCATTCGTTCCAGTATAAATAGTAGCAATCTGCTCTTCCACTGTAATAGGATCGGATTGAGATTGTTTAAGCAATTCCCGTAATCGTTGACCTCTTGCCAATTGCTTTTGAGTAGTTTTATCAAGATCAGAAGAAAATTGCGCAAAGGCTTCTAACTCTGTAAATTGTGCTAGCTCCAACTTTAATTTTCCAGCTACTTGTTTCATAGCTTTAATTTGAGCTGCTGATCCTACTCTAGAAACGGAAATTCCAACATTAATAGCAGGTCGTATTCCAGCATTGAATAGATCAGCAGATAAAAAGATTTGTCCATCTGTAATAGAAATTACATTAGTAGGAATATAAGCTGAAACATCTCCGGATTGAGTCTCCACTATCGGTAAAGCTGTCATACTTCCTTCACCTAAGTTAGAACTTAGTTTAGCAGCTCTTTCCAAAAGGCGTGAATGCAAATAAAAAACATCTCCTGGATAAGCTTCACGGCCAGGAGGTCTTCTTAATAGAAGAGACATTTGACGATAGGCTTGTGCCTGTTTTGAAAGATCATCAAAAATGATTAAAGTATGTCGTTCACGGTACATAAAATACTCAGCAAGAGCCGCTCCTGTATAAGGAGCAAGATATTGTAATGTAGCAGGTGAATCTGCTGTTTCAGCTACAACAATCGTATATTCCATGGCCCCCCTTTCCTGGAAAACAGTAACTACTTGAGCCACAGAAGATGCCCTTTGACCAATAGCTACATAAATACATATTACATTTTGTCCTTTTTGATTGAGGATCGTATCTGTTGCTACTGCTGTTTTGCCAGTCTGTCTATCCCCAATAATTAATTCTCGTTGACCACGTCCTATGGGGATCATCGCATCAATAGCAATAAGCCCTGTTTGAAGAGGCTCGTACACAGAACGTCTTGAAATGATCCCGGGGGCTGGGGATTCAATTAATCGAGATTCAGAAGATGCAATTGCACCTCTCCCATCAATAGGTTTAGCCAAAGCATTTATAACACGACCCAAATAAGCCTCACTTACGGGTATCTGAGCAATTCTTCCTGTTGCTTTTACAGAACTTCCTTCTTGTATCATCAAACCATCGCCCATTAATACAACGCCAACATTACTAGATTCCAAATTCAAAGCAATACCTATAGTACCCTCGGCAAATTCCACTAATTCGCCCGCCATTACTTCATCAAGACCATGAATACGAGCAATACCGTCGCCCACCTGAAGTACGGTGCCAATATTCCGAATTCGTACTTCTCTAGTATATTGTTCAATACGTTCACGGATAATATTACTAATTTCGTCAGCTCGAAGGGCTACCATTGATGTTTCTTTATTATTATTCAGAAGCAAAAGGAAAAATAATGCCTAAATTGTAAACTAACATAACAAAGTGAAAGGATTAATCATTTATTATCTTTTTTCCATGGCCTCGAGAATGCAAATATTAGCACGGATGGTACGAAAATGTAATTCAGTATTCAAACAATTATTCAAGGTTACTAGAGCTTCTTGTAAGGCTTGTTGGAAAACTCGTTGTCGAACTTGATGCATAGCTCTTTGTTGTTGAAAATGAAGGGTTTCATTTTTGAGTTTTTCTAAGTTTTCAAAACTAGGATAAGTAGCATTAATCAATTTTTCTTTATCAAGTTCTATTTCAGAGTAGCCATTCGTTCGATACTCATCTGCCTCCAGTTCCACTTTTCTTAGTTGAGCCTGGGCTTTTTCGAGCTGTTCAAAGGTTCCCCTACGTAATTCTTCCGAATTTTGAATAGTACTTAATATCCTCTGTTTTCGATTATCTAATAAATCCGTTAATGAAAGTAGATGATCTTACGCTTAATTTAAAAACTTTTATAATCTCTTCCCGAACCAAACATGAATTTTTCAATTCATTTGGCTCTCAAACTCAATGTTATGGGTATTCCCATATTTAAATAGAACGAGCTTACCTTCTATTTTTAGTTTGTATTATACCAAAACGTATAAACACAAAATAACTCATAGGAGGATTCTTCTGACCAGATAACAATCTATATCTATAAATTCCTTTTTAATTGTCAGCAAAATTGTTTCTTTATTTTGTCCTTTTACATAAAATCCTATACTAAAGAAAGATCTTTTCTTTAAGACTTTTTCCATAACTTCCAATCCAAAAAATTATTCTTTTTTGATACATAGGTTGTCGACTCGGCATTGTTGGATAAAAGGGGAGAAGTTCCATTTATATCACAAATAAATAGTTTCAACCGTTTTATCAATATGAGTGTTCTATATCGGATAAATTGTTCACTATTCATTTGTCAAAAACTGTAATCCATTTAATTGTAAAAAGAATACCGTGTTTTGCCTAGACTTAAAGCAGTTTAGCTTTAACCATATTAATAGTCTCACATGATTTTATTGGTTTCTAGAGAATCCATATTTACCAATAAGTAAAGTGGCGAAATGCTATTGTTCTTCAATATGATTTGTTAATCTATTCAGAAATAATTCGCCGAGATTATGCACTTTTTTAGATTTTTTGTATGCAAAATATGCAATATTTGATATTTCTTACATATATCAATTTAATCCAAAAGATAAAATGCATTTGGATAAGTCCAAGACATTCTTGAAATACACAACTCGCACACACTCCCTTTCCAAAGAAAATCAATACCCCAATCACAATACTCAGATTTATTAGATTTGTTGCTAAAATATCGGTATTAAACCCGAAACTCGCGGCGGATGGCCAGTGGCCAAAAAAAACGAAAGAATGGGTTACATTTTTCATATGTTCTCCTCTTATAAATAGGACTAAAAAATAACCAATTTGTATTATTTAGCTCGCCATTTGTTAATAGATTTTTTAAAGCAAATTTCTTTTTTTTTTTTCAAAAGGTAAGAAGTCATTATTCCATTTTTCCATTTCGATGAATTCTTCGGTATTGTGTGAATTGCAATACTAAACTAAAATAAAATAAAAAAGAATTTCCATTATACGCACTAAGCTATGAATGAAATAAATAAGTCGGGTGTATCTGGGAATTAGTTAGTAGTTTCTTCTGAAAATAAAGGGAATATCAGAAGAAAAAAATATTGTTGCGACGAAAAAACAAGCTTAAGCTATTAAAATACAAAAGGAATTGCGAATTCTTTTTACAAATTTCTAGGATAGGATCAAACAAAGGGATTCGCAAATAAAAGTGCTAACGCGACAACCAACCCATAAATTGTTAAAGCTTCCATAAAAGCTAGACTAAGCAATAAAGTACCTCGTATTTTACCCTCTGCTTCGGGTTGTCTCGCAATACCTTCTACAGCTTGACCCGCAGCAGTACCTTGACCAACTCCAGGTCCAATAGAAGCAAGTCCTACAGCCAATCCAGCAGCAATAACGGAAGCAGAAGAAATCAGTGGATTCATGGTAAGTTCCTCGTGCAAAAAAAAAGGGAAATGGTTAATGATACAATCAACCAATAAACTATTTCTTTTTCACTCATTTTGCCATTTTGACAAAATAATTTAATGATTTAAATAGAATTAGAAGTAAATTCAATTACCAGAATTACTTGTATCCCATCTTTTTAGGTTACCCATATTATATTTATATTATAATTATAATGCACTATGATACGTATTATTACATTTTGATAAATTTACTTGTAAAGCTATATAAAGCGAGTTCTAGTTATTACATGACTTTCTAGCTATTTATTTGATTTATTTGATTCTTTTTTTTTTTCAATTTGACAAGCGTAGACAGAAATTCCTAGTGGAATGGATTTCATCTAATCTCAAAGAATTTCTGTATAAAAATAGAAAAAAATGGAATTTGAATTAAATAAAAGAGGCATTGTAATTTGATCTTTGATTGAGATTAATATAGATACCAATAGATAAAATAGATATTGAAAGAAGATATTGTCCATACTCAAAAGGGCATGAAAGGCTATATCTATTTTTATTTTGATAGCTTTTGTCTTACATATAATATATAATTGAATAGAATATGGCAGATTATTATTCTCTGTTATTATATTGGATATATACATAACATATTTATTTATTATTTATCAAATATGATAAAATAGATATAATCTAAAATAGAATATATCTATAAAATAGAATGTATATATACATATACACATATAATATATAAAATATGCACACATATAGTAAAAAACTATAAATAGCATATGCATATATATAAAAATAAAACCTCATATTATAAAAGGAATTCCTATTGCTATTTATAATTGGATATTTATATCAATATAATTAAGTATCCAATATACCAGCCACTATTATGATTGAATAATATCATATCAGCTCCTATTTTATACTACAATTCTTGGTTATCCATGATTATATCTATTAATTGATAATCTATTCATTTTGTATCTAATAATTCAATCAATTAGAGTCTCCAAAAAAAGTTAACAATCCTCAACAACAAACTAGACTCTTTTGATAACTAATCAATGATGACCTTCCATAGATTCACCAATATAGGCCGCGGCTAATGTTGCAAAAATGAGAGCTTGAATCCCACTTGTAAATAATCCAAGAAACATAACAGGTATAGGAACAACTAAAGGTACTAAAGAAACAAGAACAACCACTACTAGTTCATCAGCTAATATATTTCCAAAAAGTCGAAAACTAAGAGATAAAGGTTTTGTGAAATCTTCTAATATGTTAATCGGTAAAAGGATTGGGGTTGGTTTAATATATTTTTCAAAATAAGCCAACCCCTTTTTTTTAATACCCGCATAAAAGTATGCTACTGACGTGAGCAAAGCTAAAGCAACTGTTGTATTTATATCATTTGTGGGGGCAGCTAACTCCCCATGAGGTAACTGTATTATTTTCCAAGGTAAAAGAGCACCAGACCAATTCGAAACAAAAATAAATAAGAAAAGAGTTCCAATAAAGGGAACCCAAGGGTCGTATTCTTCTTCTCCTATTTGAGTTTTGCTCAAGTCTCGAATAAATTCGAGAAGATACTCAAAAAAATTCTGACCATCGGGTGGAATGGTTTGTGGATTCCAAACGGATATGATAACCGAACCTAATAAAATAAAAATTACAAACCAAGAAGTTATAAGGACTTGAGCATGGACTTGTAAATCTCCTATTTGCCAATATAAATGTTGGCCTACCTCTACACCCGATATATCGTACAATCCATTAAGTGTTTCAATCGAACATGGTATAATGCTCATATCGTTCTTTGATAAAAAGTTCATTTCAAAAAGTTATTATTTTGATTCAACCATCTCTTTCTCAACTTACCAATTGGAATAATTCATCGTATATGGATAGTTTATATGATATGTATAGTTAGCATACCAAGAATGAAGAAAATAAATTCAACGCTAACGGATAATTTTATCGGATAATTGTATATATATATATTTTATTTATTTATTATTATATATATAAAGAATAAAGAAAATGAATAGTAATGAATATACTTTCTAAAAATAAACCGATCCAATAAATATATAAAAAGATAATGGAAGTACTCAAAAAGGAACTATTAATTCAATTAATGACTTCTTATATAGCTAGAACTATACTTTGACCGACCCTCACAAATTGCAGAGACCAATTTGTTAAGAATCAACCGAATTGACGCTATAGCGTCATCGTTAGCTGGAATTGAAAGATCTGCAAGATCAGGATCACAATTTGTATCAATTAAACAAATTATCGGAATCCCCAAAACGGCACATTCTCGGAGAGCCGTATATTCTTCTTGCTGATCAACGATGATCACTATATCCGGTAACTTCGTCATATATTTGATCCCGTCGAGATAGGTTTTTAAAGTCGATAATGTTTTTTTAAACATTGTGACATCCTTTTTTTGAAGATGGTTACCTATCTTTTCTTCCGTTCTTAAATTTCTGAACTTATAAAGTCTAGTTTCCGTAGTCGACCAATTTGTTAACATACCGCTGAGCCATTTTTGATTAACATAATGACATCGAGCCTTTATTGCGGCTGATGCTACTAAATCTGCTGCTTTATTTGTAGTACCGACAATTAAGAAGCTTTTTCCGACACTTGCTGCATCAAAAACTAAATCGCAAGCTTCTGATAAAAACCGAGCTGTTGTAGCAAGATTTGTAATATGAATACCTTTACGTTTTGCAGAAATATAAGGCGCCATTCTAGGATTCCATTTCTTAGTACCATGACCAAAATGAACTCCTGCTTCCATCATCTCTTCCAAATGAATGTTCCAATATCTTCTTGTCATTTTTTTTTTCACATTTCCCTTTTTCTTTTATTGAAATTGATTAATGATTAATTGAATTGATTATTAATCAATTCAACTGGAATATTACTAATTAAAAAACAAAGAGAAAAAATCTCTTTAACTAAAAACAACTCCGACAAAACTTTTTTACAATTTTAAATTAGGACACAGCATAAACCATAACAATTGTAAACTACTTATTCTGATTTTTTCCAATATCCTAATTTATGGTTTGAATTCCATTTAAAAATATAAAACCTAAGTTTTTTATAGTGTTTCATAAACATTTTTACTTAGAAAAAGCTTGATCACATAAAAAAAGCATTCTATTCTATATAATGTAATCCAATTATGACTCAAACAGCTTTTTGAATTTCAAAATGATTCCCTTGTCCTGAACGATACATCACTTTTTTGAATCCAGTACCTACGGGTATAATTTTCCCAAGAACAACGTTCTCTTTCAAACCCTTTAACCAATCAATACGACCTCGTAAAGCAGCTTTTGCTAAAACTCGAGCAGTTTCTTGAAAGCTCGCCTCGGATATAAAACTTTGAGTATTCAGAGACGCTTTTGTTATTCCTAATAGGATTACCCGATAACAGATGGATTCGTCCAAAGCGCGACCTGCGCGTTCCGCTCTCAACAATCCAACTAATTCGCCGGGTGAAAAAACGTTTGACATTCCCTCTTCTGAAACCAATACTTTTGATGTTACTTGACGTACAATAATTTCTATATGTCTATTATGGATCTGCACCCCTTGGGATCGATAAACCTTTTGAATCTTATTAACCAAAAAGATACGACTTTGAGCTATAGTTAGTTCAGCTCCAATCAAAAAGACCCAGGGTATACCAAGAATTCTCGGTATACATTCGTTCCAGCTCTCCACCCTTTTTTCCAGGTTAATGGAAATGGAATCAATCGAACGGACTTCTAATATTTTTTCTACTTTTGGAAGACCCTGTGTTATGTCACCAGATCTTGATTTTTCATATATAAAGGTTACTAATGTATCGCCTTCATAAAGGATTTCTCCAAAATGACCATGAACAGTTGATCCTGGAGTAGCCAAATAGGGTTTAGCTGATCTTATAACTAAGGAATCCACATGAATTATGAAAATTTGACCAGATTTGTTTATTATGTGTGGTTCATATTGAAATAGATATCCCTTTTCAAAAATCATTTTTCCAAGGTAAATTTTTGTCAATGTATCCTCAAAAAAATCGTTATAAAACAAACACCGATGCAAAAAGAATGGATTTATAAATATAATTATATTGCTGCACGGATCCGGATTATAAATCCTCCTATGTTCATCTATTAAAAAGTAATTAAGGGTTTGAGCTGCTTGAAAAGGATCTTTCAAATTGTCAAACGAAAAATATTTATTTAACAAGAATATATTATGAGTTATTAAATGGTAAGATGAATCAAAATGCGTATATCTTTGAATTTTAGGTACAATATCACCTAAGGGACTTAACAAATCACTAACTGGAATTATAAGATTCTTTTTTTTTTTTACATTATTATATTTCACATTATTTAACGGGCCAATTTGATAACAATTAGATGATGAAAAAATCATTAAAGAAGGACATTTCCTATTTTGATTCAACAACGTACCAAATACTCCTTTATATTGGCTAAATGATAGAATCCCCATCTTGTAATAAAATGGATTTTTGTTAGCATGATTGAAGTTCTTAGTGGTAATCAATCCAAAAAATGCTTTATCATATCTTTTTACCTTATATAAAATAGTAGACTTTACTAATTCAATTCTTACGAAATTACGAATCAGATCATTTGCCCTTATCTCAACAAAAGAAGCACGTACTTCCTTTATTGAATCATTTTTTTCTTGATCCCAATTCAATACTACGCAAGTCCTAACTAATTGACTATTTGTGGGGGAAATCCCTCGGATTGACTTGTTATTTTCATAAATAATATAATTGGCAACTTCAAGTAAAATATGATCTTTTTCCTGGAATAGATCCTTAGAAAAAAGTGTTGCTAAATTGATGCCATCGGCTAGGCAATATGCTACCACGGGGCGCACCAAAAAAAAATACCTTTTTTTTGTGAGTGTAATTCGTTGAACATAGATCCCATTTTTCCACTTTATTGATTCCTTAGAATATTCTTTTTTCGTTTTCGGTGGTATCAAAATAGCGTTGTATCTCGATATCTTATCTGTTTCCCCATGAAAATGAATATCTCCCGAAAATATCTTAAGTTCAATATATATTTTTTTTCTTTCTACTCGAACGAGTCCGCCTACTCGACTTCTTTTATTTAAAGTAAGTTGTGTATCTACTCCAATAATACTATTGTTCTGGACCATTATGGAGGAAGATCCCGGTAGGATATGCACTTCTTCGAGAATGAAAAAAAATTTATCTAGTTTCGTTTGATATTTTGAACTAAATTCTTTTGCTCCTTGATATTCAATCCAATCTTCTTTTTTGATGATGGAATCTGCCTCTACAGTACCATATTTAGTAATACCTGAATGATTTTGTCTGTATCGTGGATCATCAAAAAAAGCGAAAATACTCTTTTTACGCAAAATACTATTTAGAGGTATTTCAATTGAAATACCAAAACAAGGTATTAACCCTTTATCTTGTTCTTGATTATATTTTAATGGGATTAGAAATCTATTTCTTCGTTTTTTTGATAATAAATCCGAATTGACTTGAAACGTAGAAGGATAGATCAAATTCCATTGATCCTGGAGATTGGATCTTAAAGAATTAAGATGAATCATTTGCCTATCTTTTTTGTTAACGGAAGTAGCAAACAATTTCCCTTTGACCTGATCAGTCGTCATTGAAACATTTGAAATCCATCTTTCATCAACAGAAAAAGAATAGGTATTCATTTGATCTTGATCCTTGTAGAGCGAAAACGATACTATATTAGAGATGCATGGACTTCCTTTTAATATCCATAAATGACTTGTTTTTGGCAATAGATGAACATTACTATATATATATTCAGCCATATGATATACATCAGTACTCCAGTGCATTTCGCCCTCTAAGTCAGAATAAATATGTTTTCGTACCCTCTCTTTAAAAATAAAAGTAGATATTCCCGTACGAGTTTCAGCAATCACTTGTTCCGATTCTACATACTGATCATTTTGAACTAAAATTAAACTTTTTGGGGGAATATTCATTTTATGTACAATATCTTGACTTTGAATAACTACATACAAGTCTATCGAACATAAAAAAGCAGGATGCCCATGACGAGTACGTGTAGGATGAACCAAATCCTCATTGAATATAATTTTTCCATTAGAAGGAGCTCGCACCTGTTCAGCGGTGCCACCCGTAAATACTCCACCTGTATGAAAAGTTCTTAATGTTAATTGAGTACCCGGTTCTCCAATAGATTGACCCGCAATAATACCTACAGCCTCGCCTAATTCAACTAAATCGTCATGAGTGGGACTACGACCATAACATAATTGACAGATCCAATATGTACTTCGGCAAGTAAAAGGTGTTCTAATATATATTTGTTGTGCTCGAAAAGTTATGAATTGATTGACTAGTCCAATCCCAATATTTTGATTTCGAGTTGCAATGCATCGTGAACCAATATATATATCATCTGCTAATACACGACCAATTAGTGTTTGAACAAAAATCTTTTCCGTTATCCCATTTTTAGGACTCACAGAAAAACTTCGTATAGTACCACAGTCTCTTCTACGTACAATAATATGCTGAACAACTTCAACAAGTCTACGTGTAAGATATCCAGCATCTGATGTTCGTACAGCTGTATCCACAACCCCTTTTCTGGCTCCATAACAAGAAATGATATATTCTGTCAAAGACAGTCCCTCGCGTAAATTGCTTTGAATGGGTAAATCAATCATTTGTCCTTGTGGATCCGACATTAATCCCCTCATACCAACTAATTGGTGTACCTGAGAGGCATTTCCTCTAGCTCCCGAAAAAGACATTAGATAGACGGGATTCGAAGGATCGGTCATCCTAAAATTCGGATTCATTTCTTGTCTCAAATATTCACTTGTAGCATACCATATCTCAATGGATTGACGTAATCTTTCTACCGTGTGTACATTCCCATAAATATGATGTTTTTCCAAAAGAAAATTCTGCTGCTCAGCGTCTTGGACTAACCATCCCTTAGAAGGTATTGTTAAAAGATCATCAATTCCTAATGAAATGGATGTAGCAGTAGCTTGATGAAAACCCAAAGTTTTAACTTGATCCAGGATATGGGATGTATATCCCATGCCAAAATGATTTATTAATCTGCTAATAAGTTGTTTCATAGCAGTTCCATTTATCACTTTATTGTGAAAGACCAGATCGGCCCGTTCCGCCATAAAGACCTCTATATTATGCTGAGTAGGATTTGACAATAAACCTGAGTCAGTGATTTTAAAACTACATTTTTCTCAATCTTAAGACTAAATGTCACACTGATAATAGACGATACTTTTTCCATTTGAAAAACTCTAACGCCCAGCCAGGGAAAGGGCATAGCCCAACGTACTTTCTTAGTTTAGATAGTCGTGGCTCGACTAAATCCTTGTATGGCTTCTTCTATTTCTCTATAAAAAGAAAGATGACCAAAAGTGGTTCGAACGTATATAGAACATATTTCTTTTTTGAGATTTCCAACTATTAAATAATTCCCATAAATCTCATGAAAAGTACCCAAATATTCATATTGAACTTCAATAGGAACTTCTTTTAATGTAATGACGCGTTGATCTAATCTCCATTTGAGCCACAAGGGGCTATGTAAAAAAAAGAGTTGTTTATCTCGATAAGATCTAAGTGCATCATAGGAATTATAAAAATAGGGTTCTTTTGTATACTTATAGTTATTATTGTAAACTCTCTGATTTGGATAGTTTTTGCAATTAGATGGATTGTATTTATTTGCACAAATACCTCGGCGATTTCCAATTGTTAATACATAGAGTCCAATAAGCATATCTTGAGTTGGTACAGAAATAGGATCCCCAATAGCTGGAGACAAAAGATTCATATGAGAAAACATAAGTAAACGTGCTTCCGCCTGAGCTTCTAAAGATAAGGGTAGATGCACAGCCATTTGATCCCCGTCAAAATCCGCATTGAAGCCCTTGCAAACTAATGGGTGTAAACAAATTGCGCGTCCTTCCACTAAAATAGGTTGAAAAGCTTGTATGCCTAATCTATGCAGGGTGGGTGCTCGATTTAACAAGATGGGGTGCCCCTGTGCCACCTCTTGAAGTATTTCCCATACAATCGATTCTTTTTCTCTAATTTTACTTTTAGCAATCCCGATGTTAGAAGCACAATTTTGTCTAATTAAATTACGAATTACAAATGTTTGGAAAAGCTCTATTGCTATTTCTCGCGGTAATCCACATTGATGTAATGAAAGTGAAGGGCCCACGACAATGACTGAACGCCCCGAATAATCAACTCGTTTACCAAGCAAAGTCTCACGAAATCTTCCCTCTTTACCTTCAATTACATTGGAAAATGACTTGTAAACTTTATTATGGCCATCCCTCATTGGTTGTCCACGGATCCCATTATCCAGAAGTGTATCCACAGCTTCTTGTACTAATTTTTCTTGACACATTATCAATTCCCCTGGTGTAGATCTACTTGTAGCTAATAGATCCATAAGAGTATTGTTTCGATAGATAACTCTTCGATAAAGTTCATTAATATCCGAACTCATTAGTTTACCCCCATCTATTTGGATGATAGGTCTTAATTCGGGAGGAAGAACTGGTAATAAGCACAAAACCATCCATTCTGGTTCCACATTTGTTCGAATAAAATGTTTAGCTAATTCCATACGCCTAACCAAAAAATCTTTTCTTCTTCTAATTTTTCTATCTTCCCATTCATTTTCAGTAGACCACTCGTAACTTAATTCCTTCCACTCTATCAAGGAATTTTCTATCATAATTTGCAAATCTAAATCAGCTAATTGTTCTCGAATAGCACCCGCTCCCGCTGTGATTTCCCGATTTCTAAATGTTTCGAATCCTAGGGTAGTAAAAAAAAGTGGGATGCTATACTTCCGGGATTGAATTTCATATTCGAATAAACCTCGTAATCGTAAGAAAGTAGGTTTTTTAATTATGGGCCTAGCCAAAGAGAAATCAAGATAGGTTCCTATAGCACAGGAACCCCCTTTCAAAATCGGACGTGAGTGTTTCCACTCATCCGGCTTAAGTCGTTCTACTAAAGATAACTTTTTTTATTTTTTTTGTTCGATAAAAACCCTTACAAGAAGCTACTCATTACTCAATTTTATATTACTCATTGGAATGGATTCGTTATTTTTTTACTTTATTTCCTATTTACTTTATTTTTCTGAATAAATTATTCAAAAATGGATATGCAGAATGATTGAGTAGTCTATTTCCTTAATGAAATTGTTAAAGCATTGTTTTGTTTATTCTTTATTTTATTCGTAAGGAATTTATTTGTCTATTATAGATATTGTTATATTTGATCTTTTAGGTCTCTGCTTACCCCGATGGCTATGCTATGCTTGTATATCCCTTGAAGTATGTATGCGATAGATAAACTTCTGTAACCATGCTAGATTTCCTTTGCTTGCTTAAACAAAAAAAATATTTCTAATACTCTTTAAAGGAAATCCAATGGTTAGTTTTACAAAAAAGGATTTTTTATGAAGTAAAGCTAACTATTCATATGATACAGGTGTGTTACAGCATCGGCCATAGATCAATTCCCTTTTATTTGGAAGTATTCAATAAACCCTCCTAATCTTCTAAGTTTCATGTTATTTATTTGTATTTGATACACAAATACATGTCAGAATTAGGGCATCCAAATCAGATTGAATAGGATGACAGCTTCTCAATATAAATCTGTAAAATGTCAATCTTGATCAAATCACACATCGCAGTATACTAGGCTTTCTAATTCCTTAAGGGGTTTATCTAAAAGATTCGCGATATAACTAGGAAGACGTTTTAAATACCATACATGAGTCACTGGGCATGCGAGTTTTATATACCCCATTTGATATCTTCGTATTCGAGAATCAATAAATTCTACTCCACATTGTTCGCAAAAGATTTTTTCCTCTTTTTCAGCTCCGATCACTCGATAATTTCCACAAGCGCAAATTCCGCTTTTTATAGGTCCAGAGATTTTTTCGCAAAACAATCCATCTTTTTCTGGTTTATTGGTTTTATAATGAAAAGTATAAGGCTTTTTGACTTCTCCAACGATTTCTCCATTCGGTAGGGTTTTGTTGGCCCAAATCCTTATTTGTTGTGGAGAAACTGGTCCAATTTGAAGTTGTTGATGTTTATATTGGTCGATCATAAAAAAAAAAAAGGATTCATTCAGATCAAGCTTCCTTCCTGTGGATCTGGAAGTTTTTTTCAGATACAAGAAAATGATTCAGTTCTAGAGCCAAAGATCGTAGTTCTCGAACGAGCAATCGAAAAGACTCTGGTGCATCCTCTGGATTAGGTATTCTTCCTCCAATGATCGTAATACCAAGTACTTCTTGACGAGCTCTAATATGATCAGATTTATAAGTAAGCATTTCTTGTAAAATATGAGCAACACCAAATCCCTCTAAAGCCCAAACCTCCATTTCCCCTACTCGTTGCCCCCCTTGCTTGGCCCTTCCTCTAAGGGGTTGTTGTGTAACAAGTGCATAATGCCCACTCGAACGCCCATGTATTTTATCATCCACTTGATGAATTAATTTGAAGATATAGGACTTTCCTATTAAGACAGGTTGCTCAAAAGGATCTCCAGTTCTTCCATCGAAGATTATACTTTTTCCTGGGTACTCGGATTCAAATACCCATGGATTTTTGGTTTGTTTACTGGCTAAATATAATTCAGAAAACACTAGTTTTCTAGAAGCCTCTTGTTCATATCTCTCATCAAAGGGCACAATTCGATAATGTCTTTTCAAAAGGTCTCCTGCTAATCCAAGGGAGCATTCAAATATTTGTCCCACATTCATTCGTGAGGGTACTCCCAGGGGATTAAAGACTATATCAACAGGCGTTCCGTCTTGCAAATAGGGCATATCCTCTCTAGGCAAAACTTTTGAAACGATACCCTTATTCCCGTGCCTTCCAGCTACTTTATCACCTACTTTTATTTCACGTTTCTGTAATATATATATACAAATCCTTTCTGAACTATAGCTAGAACCCTCCTTATTCTGGGTCCATTTGACATCAATAACACAGCCCCTTCCACCTATAGGTAATTTGAGAGAAGTTTCTTTTGTGTTTGATACCTGAATGCCAAGTATGGCTCGTAATAATCTATCCTCGGGGGCATATGAGGATTCATTTATTATCTGAGGCGTTAATTTACCTACTAAAATATCACCTGTTTCCACCCAAGATCCCAACATCACAATCCCATTTCTGTCTAAATTACGAAGTAAATGAGCCTCTAGATGTGGTATTTCTTTAGTAATCGTTTCAGGACCTTGGTTTGTCATATGAGTCTGAATTTCATATTTCCGGATGTGAAAAGAGGTATAAATCTCTTCATATACCAGACGTTCACTAATTAGTACTGCATCCTCAAAATTATACCCTTCCCATGGCATATAAGCTACTAATACGTTTTTTCCTAAAGCCAGTTCCCCATCAACAATAGCTGCTCCGTCCGCTAAAATTTGTCCTTTTTTTATGCATTTACCTTGTCGAACCCGAGATTTTTGATGTATACAAGTATTCTTGTTAGAACGTTGATACATAACTAGTGGAATACTTATAGTACTCTCATTACTTGATAAAAGGATCTTCTGAGAATCATTATAAATGATCTTTCCCTCGTATTCCGATATAAGGGAAACGCCCGAATCTAGAGCGGTTTGGCGTTCCAACCCAGTTCCAACAATACACTTTTCGGACCGAAAAAGAGGAACTGCCTGGCGCTGCATATTGGAGCTCATTAAAGCACGATTTGCATCATTATGCTCAATAAAAGGAATGAGGGAAGTTCCCATCGAAAAATAATGGAAGGGAAAAATACTTCTAAAATGAATCTTTTCCCATGCAATAGTTAGGAATTCTTGACGGTAGCGAGCTGGAACAACTTGTTCTTCCTGAATACCTCTATTCAAAGCCAAAGAATTTCCTGCTGCTACCATATAATATTCATCTTTTTGGGGGGATAAATAAAGGATCTTACCCTCCTTTTCTTTTTGCTTCTCAGATATTTCATAAAAAGGACTCTCCATGGATCCACACGGGCTAATCCGCGCATGAATAGCTAAGGATCCAATAAGGCCAACATTGATTCCTTCAGACGTGTCAATTGGACAAATACGTCCATAATGACTAGGGTGAATATCTCGTATACGAAAACTAGCAGTTCGTCCTGTCAATCCGCCAGGACCCAAATAACTTAATTTTCTTCCATGAACAATTTGCGTTAATGGATTTGTTCTATCCAAAACTTGAGATAAAGGATGTAGGCCAAAAAAAGATTCATAAGTAGTTGTTAGTGAGGTTGAAGTTATCAAATTTTGAGGAGTGGGTATTAATTTATGCCGTATTGCTCCGCATATAGTTCCTCGAACCGCATTTTCTAAACGAAAAAGAGCCAATCCAAATTGATCCTGTAAAAGATCCGCTACAGAACGAATACGTTTATTTTTCAAATGATTCATATCGTCAATTGTACCCATTCCAAATTTCATTCCAATCAAAAGATCCGCAGCGGCCAATACATCTCGCGGTAACAGGAATGTATTGTTCTGAGGTATATCAAGATTTAATCGCTGGTTTATATTTCGTCGACCAATTTTTCCTAATTCACATCTTTGTTGAAAAAATCTCTTTTGCAATTCTTTACACAAAGACTCAGAAAATAAAGGGTCACCGCTTACACAAGTAAATTGTTGATAAAACTCCAAAATAGCATTTTCTTTTGATCCAATCTTTTTTTTTTCCTTCTCATTCAGGAAAGACAATAATATCTCGGGGTAACAAGCATTATCCAGAATCTCTTTTAAATTTAAACCCATAGCTGATGATAGAACTAGAATAGATATTTTTTGTTTCCTACTCACGCGAGCCCATATCCTTGCTTTTCTATCCATTTCCAATTCCGATCTTCCTCCCCAATCTGATATTATAGTCGCGGTATAGATAGAAATTCCGTTATGATCCAATTCGGAACGGTAATAAATACCGGGACTCTGCAATATTTGATTAATAACAATTCGGTATATTCCATTTACTATAAAAGTTCCAAGGGAATTCATTAAAGGAATGTTCCCTATAAGAACGGTTTGTTCTTGCATATCTCTACCAGTTTTCAAAAATAAGCCTGCCGGTACATATAATTCAGAAGAATATGTAAGTGATTCATATACAGCATCTTTTTCTTTTATCAAGGGTTCTACCAATTGATATTTCTCTCCAAATAATTGAAATTCCATTTTTTGATCTGTATCTTCAATTTTTGGAAACTTATGAAATTCTTCCATTAAGCCTTGACTAATAAACCTACAAAATCCAACAAATTGGATCTGACTAAACGCAGGAATGATGGACATTCCCTCATTTTCATTTTGACGCATCTTAAGTTTGCTATTTATTTTAAAAGTGTTAAATTCCATCTTTTTTGCTTACTTTACTATTCAATCGAGCCATAAGAATCGATTTACCAAGGATAGAATGTGCATTCTGCTTACTGAATCACATAAAATTGGAGTGAATTCCCTATAGCTATTTCATACCTATTAATGGATAAATGGATATAAATATAATATATAAATAAATAACTGTTTCGAACAGAGTTTGATGTAAAAAAACAAGTCCAGATGGAAAGAGAAGGACTGGATCCCTTTTTCCTGTAAGGAATCCTTTCACTGAAACCTATGGAGTTTTTTATAGATATACATAGATAATCGAAATTGAGTGAGTAAGATGATATGAAAATCCAATTGTGATGTCAAAAAGTCCTCATGAAATCTGCTTTCTAGTTTCTAATGATAAGATCAAAAAATTATTCTTAGAAGAATAGTTGGCCTGTGGTTTATTTGACTTTATTGAAACTTTATTTTATATTGAATTTGCATAGCTCATTTATTTGAATGTTAAACAAATTCCAATCCTTTTTTCGTAATTCATTGTTGAGTAATAAGAATTACTAGTAAAATAGTAAGAATGGATAATTTAGATTCATAAAACAAAGGATAACAAAATAATGTGAGCAACTATTTTTCCAACGCACTTTTAGTTTTTAGCATACTGTCACCTGGGACAACATGTATAACAATAGATCATAATCTAATTGTGATTTTTTATTCAATTCCATAATTGATTTATGGATTTTGGATCCGATTGTTAGGGCGACATGGCCAAGAGGTAAGGCAGGGGACTGCAAATCCTTTATCCCCAGTTCAAATCTGGGTGTCGCCTGATCATCAAACCAACCAAAGGAATTTATCGTATAACGTCTGCTTGATTCGGAATATTTTTTTTCGTTAATTTGTTAAAATGTCTTATAGTTGTACTTAATACTTTATCATTCTACCAAAAATACCACAATGCATTTTATTTTTTATGCATTCGTAATCATTGGTTTCTTAAGAGTCGTAGATGAGAATCCCCTTCCCTTTTTGTTTTGACTCTACTCCATTAATTCTGCTATAATTATATATATTATATTTTATAAATAATAATGCAATATGCAATAATTTGATTTACATAGGAGACATAAGTTACATGGATATAGTAAGTCTCGCTTGGGCCGCTTTAATGGTAGTGTTTACATTTTCTCTTTCATTAGTAGTATGGGGAAGGAGTGGACTTTAAAAATAGGAATAGAATATGAAAAAAAAATAAATACAGAGATGATAAAACCCTTTTTTCATAAGATAAGTATTTTTTTATTTCGATAAACTAACCATTATCTTAACTAGTTTTTTGATCCTAATTTTTTATTTTTGTGTTCTAATAAAGAATTGGTTTTTTATTTATTTTAAATTCTGTATTCTTCTTTTTTTTATTGAAAGATATATTTTACTGAAAACGAAATGAAATGGAATTGACACTTTTATTATGTGGATATGTTAACTCTATATGAATTTCTAATGGATTCCATATCCAATGAGAATGATAATAAATTATCGATGTATCCATATCATATATCAAATATCCACTTATGATTTATATTTGTATTTCGAATGCATTAAGGATTAATTACATTTTATATAGATTTATTTTATAGTAGGAATGAAAAAAAAAACAGAACATTTTACAATTGGAGTATACAATTGGAGTAATTATATGAAATAAATTAAAAATAGATATGATATATCTATATATATATAAATAAAATACTAATATAAATATAATCAGATATTTAAAAAAGTGTAGTAGAAAAAAACTAAGTTCTTTCTACTACACTGTATCATTCCAATGTAATCTAATAATTGGAATCTTATTTGATTTCCTCTCCTTCTTGTATATCTTCCATGATGGAGATTTGAAACGAATTCATCAAAGTGGGATTCCAATTAATCATTTTGGCTAACTGTTTTGACGTAAATAATAAGTAAAAAAGCAGTAGGAACTAAAATAAATAATGCAGTAGCAAGAAATGCTAAAATATTGACTTCCATAAGAAATACCTTTTGCTTCTCGAAGTTAGTATGGATAATTATATTCTTATGTGATACTATCGTATTTTTTACAATAAAGCAATTTTAAATAAGAATCTGATTCAGTATTATCACTTAATCCAATTGAGTATAATATCCATTCATATACAATCATCTTATGGAATTTCCTTGCCATTTCTATGAGATTATAGGAATAAAAAATACCTTTTTTTGAAGCTTTTCACATTTTTTAAAAAACCTACCAGTTTCTTTCTTTATACTATGTGATTTCCCTTCATTTTTAGGATGATTATACCTAAACTATATAAAAAGATAAAGCATAAAATAACTACTCTATGAGTGATGCACAACTCAAAATAAAAAAAAACCAGTAAAAAAGTTACTAAAAAAGCAGACTTTTTAGTCTTTTTGTACTTTATCTTTGTCAAAATGGATAAAAATGCACAGTTTATTATTCACATAATAAGGGGATACATTGGATTTTATCAATGAAATCAATTAGTAAATGAAACATTTATAACCAAAATACAAAGGAGTGGGGTTTAATTGAAACTTTGTACTTTGGTTAAACCATTATATCGTTTCTAAATTGTAGAGTATCACAAAAAGATACCCTTTTTATATGTATACCCAGTATAATACGAGCATTTTACTCCATCTCAGTCATCAATATATAAAAATGGAAAAAAGAAATAAGATGGGGATTGGCTATACCTTATAAAATATAAAAAGAAAATTGGAAAAACAAAATACTACATATATATCCACATAATCAATGATATCATAAAGATTTACATAATCTATGTCTCTCCCTATCTTTGTAAAAGATAAAAAAAGAGAAATGAATCTGTCTTTCTTATATTCCAAATGAAAAGAGAAGATCAATGAATTGATGAGTGCATTAGATCTTAGTTCGGGACTGACGGGACTCGAACCCGCAGCTTCCGCCTTGACAGGGCGGTGCTCTGACCAATTGAACTACAATCCCCGTGGGGTGTATTACATACGCAATATGCATTGAATCCTCACAACATGTTATTCATCTGTTTTATTATGACAAATGCACGAATGTAAAGGATAATCCTATCTACGGAGAAATGGATATGAATCGTAATGATATGGAGAATCACACAATTTTACTAATAATTATTAGAGAAATCTCATTATGATTAAGGGAAATACCAAATTTTATTTCATGATACTTTATCTTTATCAAAGCTGAATAAAGTAAAAGATTATCAAAATAAACCCCCTTTTTTAGTATGCAAAATATCTCTCTTTATTTTTATGGATAAAGTACCTTATCCATATTTTATGGAAGACAATAAATGGTATTATCTTTCTAAAAGATACATAGTACATCCTAGTGCAGCACTGGGCCGAGCTGGATTTGAACCAGCGTAGACATGTCGTCAACGAATTTACAGTCCGTCCCCATTAACCACTCGGGCATCGACCCAGGAATAATTGATCTTAGGTTTATTGTTAAGTTATTATTATGATGATGATGATGAATCCACTTTTATAAAAAGCTACCCCCAGGGGAAGTCGAATCCCCGCTGCCTCCTTGAAAGAGAGATGTCCTGAACCACTAGACGATAGGGGCATATATACCCATACCCACCCGTTATCATACTATGATAATAGTATGAACAGTTTTTGGAATTGTCAATAGAATAAATTAGTATGACCAAATTAAATGAATCTTTCTTACTTAGATGTTCAGTTTCAATTGACTAATCTACTTGATATACGCTATTGGGATCTTATTTTTATACATTTTATATGATATATTT